GGCACTAGGTCCAATGTGAGTAGGATCGCTTAGCCATGCTTCAAAATTAGAAAAACGAGCACCGTGGAAATACATACCACTCAGCCAAAGAAAGATGATGGAGAGTTGACCAAAATGGGCACTAAAAATTTTTCGCGAGATCTCCTCCAAATCACTGGTATGGCTATCGAAATCGTGAGCATCAGCATGTAGGTTCCAGATCCAAGTAGTAGTTTCAGGGCCTTTAGCTATTGTTCTTGAAAAATGACCGGGTCTGGCCCATTCCTCAAACGACGTTTTTACGGGATCCCTATCTACCAAAATTTTGACTTCTGATTCCGGCGAACGAATAATCATTGAGTCCTCCTCTTTCCGGACAAGACATACAAAGAGACCTGCCAACATAAAAATATTTGGTGAACCCCTGAGAGATATTTAGAATGCATTTTTTTTACTTGTATCTCCCATCTCTCTATTTTTTTAGTTATTTACTAGAGCAATTATGATCTGGAAGTTGATCCAGGGCAAGTGTTCGGATCTATTATGACATAGATGTATGGCGCCCAACGGACCTGTTAAGATAAAAACTTTTTTGCTGTACAACTTAGACGCTTCCTATCTCAATTATAAAGTATTATATGTAGATCCTTCATATTTTGCTATAGTTAATTCATTTTTTAATTAATATATTTTAATTATAGTTATAGTCAGTAATATTTTCATTCTAACTATTTAAAATCGCACTAATAGTCATTATGAAGAAATACTTAATTTTTTAGTCATTCGAAGGGTTTGTTTTTCCACTATTTTCTTATATATATTTTGGAATAACTATTCTATTAATAAAATAAAAAAAACGATTAACTAACTAACTAAATACTATTACTAACAAGTATTATAGGAAGGATAACACCTAAGCCAAAAAACCTTTTTTTCGAGATCCTGTTATAAGTTCTATCCATATACGTTCTGATCGCCAATTCATAAAAGTATTTCGACTTTCCTTACTTTGTTATGTTTCCGGCGTAACTCTCATCAACTAGTATCGAATAGTTCGATTTTTTTATAAAAAATAAAAATTTTATTAGAAAATTGTAAATATGACTATTTCTATATATATTTATTTCAAAAAAAAAAAAAAAATTAAAGAATTTTTTTTGAAATAGTAATTTAATAGCTACTAATAATAGACGAAAAGAACGAAAGAAATGCATTCTGTACTGTATCTGTGTATTACGAAATATCAGACAAACTAGAACGATCTGATTAAGGGATATAATGAAATTCTTTGATTAGTTCTTTCAAGAAGAACAATTCCATGGACCAATAACAAACACTTTTTTTATTCGAAACGTCCCGTGATCTTCAACCAATTATGCGCTTCAATATAATTCCCAGGAGTAAGCGTTATAGCTTGTTTCCAATACTCAGCGGCTTGATCAAACCAAGCCTCCGCAATTTCAGAATCTCCCTGTCGGATGGCCTGCTCTCCCCGGTCGGAATAGGTGGCTCAATTCCTTCCCTTAGAACCGTACTTGAGACTTTCCTACCTCATACGGCTCCACAGTCAATTCTTTTGGTGTCCTTTTTTTTACCTAATGAGATTTCTTGGAGATCTCTTCACGGTAACCAAAAGAGGTTAATGGGATGAGTTTCAAACGTTCATTTTTATAATAGTTGATTTTATTAATAATAAGTTTTATCTTTTCTCCCACCTGCCGAAGAATAAAGTATAGGTATTTACTCCTATCGTTAATATTTTCGGCAAGGTAACTATCTCGATTTCATATCGAAATTTATATAGAATCTTTGATAAAGACTTTTCTTCATAAAAAAAGTAAGAAAGAAAAGACTTACTATCTTTGGGATCTGATCCTACACCGCCGCTCAATACCTTAGTGGATCAACTCTATTACATAAGTTAATTCCTAACTTTTATCTATCTTATATAGGCATAAATAAGCAGTTCTTTTCTTAATATATTGGCCCAAAACCTCATTAATTGATCTTTACGGTGCTTCCTCTCTATCAATTAAATTTTATTTTTTATCCATAGACGACATAGAAAAAGTATCTAGGCATCTCTTATTTCTTCATAGTTCAATTTCTTTGAAGTTTCTTTTTTTCCTACAGCTCAAAAAATCGTCGTTTTAGGCGATGCATATGTAGTGAGCCCTTTTTTTTTTTTTACTAATTTAAGGGGGGTCTTCTTTTTTCCTTCTATAGTGGAGATAATCGCACGTAATGACAGATCACTGCCATATTATTAAAAGCTTGGGGTAAGAATGGGTTTCGTTCTAGTGCTCTGAAATAATATTCTAAAGCTTTCGTATGTTCCCCATTACTTGTGTGAATAAGGCCTATATTATAGAGTATATAACTTCGGTCGTAGGGATCGATTTCTAGTCGCATAGCTTCATAATAATTCTGTAAAGCTTCCGCATAATTTCCTTCGGATTGAGCCGACATCCGTTACGGTCGTCATTCGATTCAAAGAATCTCCGTTCCAGAACCGTACGTGAAATTTTCATCTCATACGGCTCCTCCTTTAAATACGCATAATGAGAATAAAAAATACATGGAATAATAAACAGGGTTGAAATATTCTCATTATGAACTGAGTGGGGCTAGTGTTTTTACAAAAAATCGCTAGCCAACCTTCTTGCGCAAGAATTTGTACTAACATCAAACGCCTTGATACTAAAGCTCCAACAATTACTTTGTCCTCAACGCCCCCTAAATTTCCAGGAAATAGTCACTTCAACAGTCTTCGATGGTTATACGGGTATCCAAAGTACCAACGAGATGGATGTTTGTTGTCCCGACCATTCTTGTTAGTCCCAATCCAGATAAGAAAAGGGAGTCAGTAAGTCATTTTTAACAAAGCTTTCGTGTTGTTGATTGCTAGGTGTAGTGCTTTTTCCCCTATGCTGCCTATTGGGACTTTATTACTAGGAAGTAGAATTGACCTGTAATACAGAACACACAGGTGTAACCTTCCGCTCAATACTAATATTCAATTTGATAATTGAAGCGTAGTATTTGAGGCTGCATCAATCGGGGATACACGACAGAAGGAATTGTTCTATTTCTAAACTTCACCTTCAACAAGCGTAGATTTTTTTGTTATTTTACTAAAATATAGAATTAAGAATATTTGTTCTTTCTGTTTCGAATCGTGTGTCTTTAAGCAAAAAAAAGAATCAAATCACACCATCTCTGTAATAAGTAAATGCCTCTTTTTCTCCCGAAGTTGTCGGAATTATTCGTAATAAGATATTGGCCACAATTGAAAAAGTCTTATCAATAAAATTTCCATTTATTCGCGATCTAGGCATAGGGATCAATCCATTCTAAAATTATTTTCATTACCTCTTGTGGGAAAATGATTCCCCAAACCAAAGGGTTTGTACAGTACGAAATAACATAAAAACAGATTCAGTTCAAAAAAAAAAAAAGATTGAAAACCTCTACTTATAGTTATAGAATAAAATTCTTTGATTGGTCATATCTAGCTAAAAAAAAATGGAATATTAATGACTCGCTATTTTTTCGGTTTTTAATTCATAATAATAATTATGTAGGAGAGATGGCCGAGTGGTTCAAGGCGTAGCATTGGAACTGCTATGTAAGCTTTTGTTTACCGAGGGTTCGAATCCCTCTCTTTCCGTACTTTAAACCAACATTCCTAACTGTAAGATATCAAACAACAAGAAATGAAATACCATTATTAGAACATAACAGTTAGATCCGAGGTGGGAAAGAATATATGAGTGGGATAAAATTCAGATCAAACCTCTGACTTTTGACTTTAATCCTTAAGCTAATTTACTTTGACGAAAGAAAAGGGCCAGATTGTCCGAAGCCTTTGCTTTGTTATTTAATTAGAGTTAAGTCTGACGAGAATAGTATTCTACTACTAGCAATTCATTTATTTTCAAACCGACCCACTTACTATCTATTATTTGATTGACTAATCCTTTATACGGAAATGGTTGAAGAGTCAAATGTTTGGGCAATTCCTCCGGAGGGGATGAATCAAGAAAATTTTGAATTAGGGCTGTGGATTTTTGTTCATCTTTTGCCGTAATAGTATCTTGGGGTTTGCAACGATAACTCGGTATATCTACTAGACGACCATTAACTAAAATATGTCGATGATTAACTAATTGGCGGGCGCCAGGAATAGTTGGAGCCATACCCAATCGAAAAAGGATGTTATCCAAACGCATTTCAAGTAATTGTAGTAAAACCTGACCTGTTGACCCTTTGGCTTTTCGGGCGATACGGACGTATTTTAGCAATTGTCGTTCTGTAATACCGTAATGAAACCGCAATTTTTGTTTTTCTTCGAGACGGATACGATATTGAGATCTTTTCCCGGAACGCGATTGGGCTCTAAGATCACTTCCGGCTCTAGGCCTTTTATTTGTTAGTCCGGGCAACGCCCCTAAACGGCGTATTTTTTTGAAACGAGGTCCTCGGTAACGCGACATAAAGACTCCTTATCTTTATTTATTTTTTCATTTTACAAAAAACAAAGAAATGAAACGAAATTTTCTGCAGTATTCTATTACATTAGATTGTATTGTATATATGATATACCATTTATATATGCATTATTTTTTTATTAATCTATGTTAAGTATAAGTTAAAAAAATAAAGAAAAGCCGGCTATCGGAATCGAACCGATGACCATCGCATTACAAATGCGATGCTCTAACCTCTGAGCTAAGCGGGCTCGTAGAAATTCTACATACAAAAAACTCTATTTTAGTTTAAGCTTTTTCATTTTTTTTTTTCGTCTGGAGCAATTTTTTTCTATTTAAATTTGATTTTAAAATTATATAATTATATGAGGGCTATTAATTGAAAAAAAAAATTTTCATTATGAAATTTTGCATTATAGATATAATGAATAGATATTTTTTTAGTTATGTTTTTAGGGGTCTGCCCCAAGAAACCCTAAAAACATAACTAAAAAAGCAAAAAAAAGGAAATCCAGAGCATAATAACATAATAAAATATTCTTCTATTCTTATTCAGAGACTAAGACAAAAAACAAAGAATCGACCCTTTGAGTATTACAAAGGAAAGGCGCATATCTATGCTCTATATTCATCTATATTGAATTGTACCTACAGAAATGATAGAATCATTTCGGATTAGACCAAATCAAATTAAAAGCCAATTTATAAATTATAGGCTTCCCAATAGAAATGAAATAAGATAAAGAAAAAAGGAGGAAACACTTTTTGGTATATTAATCCGTATAAAATCGAAAAAATGCGAGAGGTACGGAAGGGAAGGCCATTCCATTGGGATCCTAATTTTATAAAAAACAACGGGGATATGGCGAAATCGGTAGACGCTACGGACTTAATTGGCTTGAGCCTTAGTATAGAAACCTGCTAAGTGAAAACTTTCAAATTCAGAGAAACCCTGGAAAAAAAGGGGCAATCCTGAGCCAACTCCTTATTTTCTCCTTTTCTCCTAAAAAAAAAAAAGAAAAAATGGATTCAGAAAGCAAGAATAAAAAAGGATAGGTGCAGAGACTCAAAGGAAGCTGTTCTAAACAAATGGGGTTGACTGTGCTGTATTGTTATAAGACTTTTTCGGTCTAAATTCCACCCCAAGAAAAGGGGTGAAGAATATACGTATACGTCCTAAAAAAATTAATGACAACCCGCATTTTTTTTTATTTTTTTTTTAGATTTTTTATAGAATCTCTAGAAATCCATTCCATATATTATAGTATAGATTTTTAATATGAAATGGAAAAATACAAGAATTGTTATGGATCGATTCCAAGTTGAAAGGCGGATAAATTTTTTAGTTATTCATCAAAACATTCACACTCACCCCATAGTCTGAGAGATCTTTTGAAGAACGGATTAATCGGATGAGAATAAAGATAGAGTCCCGTTCTACATGTCAATACTGACAACAATGAAATTTATAGTAAGAGGAAAATCCGTCGACTTTTAAAATCGTGAGGGTTCAAGTCCCTCTATCCCCAAAAGTCTTTTTCACTCCCTAACTAGTTATCTTTTCTTTTTGAAGCTAGTTATGTTTCTCGTTTTTCCAAATAGGAAGCGTTTTTCTCTTATCACAAGTCTTGTGATATATATGATAGACGGACAAAAAAATATCTTTTATTTGAGCAAGTAGTACTCAGTTGAGTAATTCACAAACCATATTATTACCTTATTACTTGTTTTATAAAATTAATAACTTAAGTAAAATTATATTCAAAGTTCTTCTTTTTGAAGACCGCCAGTACCTAATATAAGACTTTATAATACTTTTCATCCTTTTAATTGACACAGACCCAAGTTATCTCGTAAAATGGGGAGATGCTGTACCAGAAAGGGGAATGGTCGGGATAGCTCAGTTGGTAGAGCAGAGGACTGAAAATCCTCGTGTCACCAGTTCAAATCTGGTTCCTGGCACATGCTTTTTTTTTATGAGTATACTCTTTAGTATATAACTAGAAATTGACGAATATGGATCGATATACATATTAATAGTCGACACCTAAGTAAGTTATTTAGGTACTTACTCGTGTAAAATACCCCATCTACTTTTTAGATAGATGGGTAGATAGTTTAAAAAATAAAGACATTTTTTTATCTTTTTTTGTTCATATTGTGTTTCCTCTTATGCAAAATACATATTAATACTTCATATATATTTCAAAAGGTTAAATAAATTCATCTTCGATCCAGTAGAAATAAAAAAGGATTGCCGTTAATTCGGATTAACGTTAATATAGATTTCTTTTTTATTCTTTCCTCATAGATATACATTCTATTACTTTACAGAACCCGCCTAAGTAAGTGTAAGTGATTAATGTATGCGCGGTACAAAGTTCAGGATACAGAACTTTTGAGAATCTCAAAAATTTATAAATTTATCTTTTATTTTTTTATCCATCCATAATACCAGTGGGGCATGAATTACTCTGTTTGATCTAGAACATACAAAAAGTCTTTAGCTACCTCATACTATATACTATAGAAGTTAAATTTGTTTTTTTATGCTTCAATATGCATCTTGTATTTCATAAAAATTAGGTACAATATAATCCTTACGTAAGGGCCATCCTAGCCAACTTTCGGGCATTAAAATACGTTTTAAGCGTGGATGCTTATCATAAGAAATTCCCAACATATCATAAGATTCCCTTTCTTGAAAATCCGCGCTTTTCCAAACCCAGAAAACGGACGGAATTCTAGGATTACTCCTTGGAGCAAATACTTTTATGCATACCTCTTCAGGTTGATCCGCACCGTACTCTAGTCTCGTAAGATGATACACACTAGATAACAGCCCTCCCGGCGCTACATCATAGGCACATTGAGAACGTAGATAATTGTAACCATATACATATAAAATGACAGCAATAGAATGCCAATCTTCGGGTTTAATTTGTAAAGTCTCTATTCCTTGGTAATCAAAGCCCAAAGATCTATGAACTAGCCCGCGTTTGGCTAGCCAAGCAGACAAACGCCCCTGCAT